GTTCCAGAAGATGTTAATGGTAAGCAAGAAGATTGTTTACGAAGAAACAACAAGAAAAATTCATATTCTGATACATAAGAGTTATATAGGAATCGAAATAGTCTTTTATTTTCTTTTTTCAAAAGAAAAATCGATTTCATTGAAGTAATAAGACTATTCCAATTCGAATAGTAGTTGAGAAAGAATCGCAATAAATGCAAAGATGGAACATCTTTGATCCGGTATTGAAGGAGTTGAACCAAGATTTCAAAATGGATAGGATAGGGTATTTCTATATGTGATAGATAATGTAAATGCAAAAATTTGTCTTCTAAAAAGGGAAATATTGAATGAATAGATCGTAAATTCTGAAACTTTGGTGTTTCTTTTTCTTTCGGACAAGATAATTCTCGTAGCGAGAATGGGATTTCTACAACGATCGCAAACCCCTCAGATAGAATCTGAGAATAAAACTCAGAATAAAAAAAATTGTTGTAATCCAACAATCGATCTTGGTTAGGATGATTAACCGAGTTAATCCAAAAATTCTGCTGATACATTCGAATAATTAAACGTTTCACAAGTAGTGAACTAAATTTCTTGTTATTACAACTAACAATTTCCACAGGTTCGGAACCTTTTAATCCATAATCATGGGCAAATGCATAAATATACTCCTGAAAGAGAAGTGGGTAAACGAAGTATTGTTGACGAGATTTCTGTTTTTCTGAATACCCTTCCAATTTTTCCATTTGTATTTCTACTTGAATCAGAAAGAAGAAGCATTTCTCGGTTTCTCAAATGATGATACATAGTGCAATATGGTCAAAACAGGGTGTTGCATTTTTTAATACAAACCCTGGAAAGAAAAGGAATCTAATCCACAGATCTTTTCCTTTTCTATCCAATTAGTTTATGTTTGTTCTAATTACAAAAGAGAACAAATCTTTTATTTTTGCAGGCCAATCGCTCTTTTGACTTTGGAATCCAGTCTCTTTATCAATATACTGCTTCTTTTACACATTCAATCCATAACATCCCTTTTCAATCTATAATCAAGAATAATTAGGATTTCTAAAAAAAAAAAAGAAAAAATCAAGGGTCCGTTCATAGGAAAACCCAACCTTTCCCCGCATCAGGCACTAATCTATTTTTAACGTCTAATTAGATCGGGGAATCATTTCAATTAAGAAGTTAAGCTCGTTGCTTTTTATTTTACCAGAATTGGAGCCAGGCTCTATCCATTTATTCACTAGACCCAGAAAATCGGAATTTTTTATTCCATTCCAAAAATCAAAAATAAGAAATTGATTTTATTACGACATGCTATTTTTTCCATTCATTACCCTTGAGGATCAGTCGTGGTCTTCTAGACTCTACCAAGAGTCTGGACGAATTTGTTGCTTCATCCAAATGTGTAAAAGATCATAGTCGCACTTAAAAGCCGAGTACTCTACCATTGAGTTAGCAACCCAGATAAAATAGGATCTTAGATATGATCGAAACCCAAAAATCAATGGAATTACACCGCACGCTCCTGTCAAAACATTGAACTAGCAAAACATTAAAAGAAAGATTTTATCGCCCATTAAAAACACTCAAATGCCAAAATGAACAGGTCCGGCTAAATTTCACTAAGGTTAAAAAAGGAGCGGCCCCAATCACGATAGCAAAATTGTCATTTTTTTAGCAATTTATATTTATTTATATAAATAAATCTTGTATGAGAGTACATGCAAGAGGGACAACCCTATCATTTGAGCGAAGTGTAGACAGAAAAACCTAATATGGAGTGAGGATAAAGAGACCTATCTATCTACAAATTCTAGATGTTCAATAGACCTTTGTCAATGGAAATACAATGGTAAGAAAACAAATTAGATAGAAAAAGTAAATAAAATAAGGGCTTATGTTGGATTGGCACGACATAAATCCAGTCAAAAATAGGACTAAGAAAGAGGCAAATTGTGTCTAAATAATTAGACAACGAGGGATACTAGTGATCCTCTCCTACTTTTTTATTCATTTAGTTCTTCAATTAACTCAAAGTTCCTTCTTTTTCTTTAAAGAATTCTGCCTTCCTTAAAATATCATAAACAGTTCTTGTAGGTTGAGCACCCTTTTCAAGGAAATAGAGAATAGCTGGAACATTTAAACAAGTTTGATTCTTTATCGGATCATAAAAACCTACTTTTCGAAGATCTCTTCCTTCTCTTCGAGATCGAACATCAATTGCAACGATTCGATAGACAGCTTATTGGGATAGATGTAGCTAAACAATGCCCCCCCTAGAAACGTATAGGAGGTTTTCTCCTCATACGGCTCGAGAAAAAGATTCGAATTTCTGTCTATATCTATAATACAAGTAGATAGAAATTAGACTATGACTTGCATTAATTTCCTTACAGAAAAAACAAATTTCATTTATACTCATGACTCAAGTTGGTTAATTTTGACTGACAGACTTAAAAGGAAAAATCCTTCCAAATTTTTTGAGTCGTCTCTAAACTCTTTTCTTTGTCTCATCTCGAACGAATTGACTTTTATTCCTTATTATGATCCAATTCTATTGTTGAGACAATTGAAAATCGCGTTTACTTGTTCCGGAATTCTTTATCTTTGATTTGTGAAATCCTTGGGTTTAGACATTACTTCGGGAATTCCTATTCTTTTTTCTTTCAAAAGAGTAGCAACATACCCTTTTTTTCTTATTTCCTTCGATAAAGCATTTCCCTCTTCTATAGAAATCGAATATGGGCGATTGATTCTGATAGACTTTTAATTGAAAGAGTTTTTCCAATCTTCCAAAATTGGACTTTCTTCTTATTTTAACCTTTCGATTTCTATATTAAGGATAGACTGACAAAGTTGGCCTAATTTATTAGTTTTCACTAACCCTAGATTCTTTCCCTTGATAAAAAATCAATTCTGTCCTCTCGAGCTCCATCGTGTACTATTTACTTACAAACAACCCAGCGCAAATTTGGTTCGGGACGAATAGAACAGACTATGTCGAGCCAAGAGCATTTTCATTACTATGGAAAATGATGGATAACAAAATCCACAATCGATCATGTCCTTCAAGTCGCACGTTGCTTTCTACCACATCGTTTTAAACGAAGTTTTACCATAACAAACATTCCTCTAATTTCATTGCAAAGTGGTATAGGGAATTGATCCAATATGGATGGGATCATGAATAGTCATTGGTTTAGTTTAGTTTTTTGTATACTAATTAAAACTTGCTATCTATGGAGAAATATGGATAAAAGAAAAAAGTATTTATCGGGGAAGACTCCGCAAAGATCCAATTTATTTAAACCCATATTCTATCATATGAAGGAAACATAGTTCGAAAAAGACGAATAAACAAGTTTGCTTAAGACTTATTTTTTATTGAATTTCCATCCTCAACAGAGGACTCGAGATGGTCAATCCTGAAATGAGAAGCGAAGGATCGACTCTTCTCCAACAAATAAACTATCAACCTCAAAAAAAGTTTAATTAATTTAATTACTATATTAGAATTAGATTAGCATTAGAATTAGATTAGCAATATATTTTTCCATAACAAAAACAATTAACTATTAACTAAATAAACTATTCCAATGAAAAGATTGAAAGTTTTTTGGTAGTTATAGAATTCTCGTACTTCTTCGACTCGAATACCAAAAGAGGAAAAAAAACGAAGTAAAAAAAAAAAACACATTTCGTGTAAAGTCAAATTAAGGCCTTTGCTTTTACTTATAGCATTCTTTCTTTTACCTAAAAGAAGCAACTCCAAATCAAAAATCAGGAGAAGTATGATTTTTTGAATCCATTCTATCCAACGAACAGTTCTTACCTTATCCTTACCAGAATGGATCATTCTGGATATTTAAAGAATCGCAGATCGAGATGGTTTTCGCTTAACCAAAGAGGGGCCCTTTTTACTAATAATATAATACAACAAAAATATATCTCTATCATAAAGGGATAGGTCTCATTTTTTATACAGTGTTTTACGTCAAGTTTAAAATTTTTTCAATTAATTCGAAAGCCGAGTAGACAGAATATATGAATTTCTCTCTAATCCTCACATTCCATTGATTTAGAAATGGATATTTGCAAATCAGATAATATCTAAAATACAAAAATGGAGTTCCTATCCATAGAATAGAAACCCTTTTTCTTTTTTCGCAAGCCGATCTTGGTCAAAAGTTTTAAGACCTGTGCTGAAACTAAAAACTTCCTATTCTTTAATCTGGCCATGAAATATAGAATTAGGATACCCCCTTTATTTTCTTTTTATTTACTTACTTTAGTTCTTTAGTTCGGGAAAAAGAAATAGGGGGTCCTTCTTTTCTTTCACATTAGATGTCAAATGTATCATGTAAGAATTCCCCCTTCATGGATATGGAGCATAAAGTTTATCTAAGAAGTTCGAATTTCAAAACACATATGAGTAATGAGTAGTAGTAGGGGCATATCCTGAATGTGACTGATAGACCCAATTTTTCATGAAAATAAAGATATTCAATTTGACTGGACTTGACACTTGATTATGTTTTCTGAGAAAGAAAAAGAATGCTTAGAAATGCATCTAATCTAAGAGTTCATAAGAGATAATTATTCTCTTTAATAAACTTTCTTTTGTCTCGTGTGGGGTACAATATGATTTCATCTTTCGTTTCATCAGAAAAAATCTGGGACGGAAGGATTCGAACCTCCGAGTAACGGGACCAAAACCCGCTGCCTTACCACTTGGCCACGCCCCATTTCTGGTTTTATGCGACACTAATAAACACTATTATGTTTATTTGTTATTCGTCAATCCCACTTCAATTACATAAAAAATGAGGGATACTCTCTTGCTAGGATTCTAGACATGCGGATAATATAGAATCCAAAAAATGCATTGATCATTACATGGAATTCTATTAAGATATTATATGAAAGTCGAATTTCTTCCATTCTCATTTGAGAGTGCGAATACAAGGAGGTATTTTGCGTTTGGGAAAGTCCGAAGAAAAAAGGATTTTGAACCCGCCTTTTCTTTTTTCCCTTAGAAAAATAACTCAATCAAAATCCAATTATCTACTCTACAAGAACGAAATGCTTGTTATGCCTAATATACTTAGTTTAACCTGTATCTGTTTTAATTCTGTTCTTTATCCGACTAGTTTTTTCTTCGCCAAATTGCCCGAAGCTTATGCCATTTTCAACCCAATCGTGGATTTTATGCCTGTCATACCTATACTCTTTTTTCTATTAGCCTTTGTTTGGCAAGCTGCTGTAAGTTTTCGATGAAATCTTTACTACTCTGTTCTGTCTGCCAAATTGAATGATGTATTCATTCCAAAAAAATTCTAAAAATGAATAAAAGCCGAGAAGTCTTATATTATGAACCTTCGATTCTAAAATTCTAATTCTTCTACATTGAATGTATAGCTGCAGCAATAAATTGGGATCCGCCTTTCTACCCCACCCCCTGCACCTACGTTGAGCAGGTACCTTTAGGTACCCACACAATACCTAACCTAATTTTTGATATTGATAAGAGTGCTTATTAGAAATCAATTCTTGCAATTTTTTTCAAGAATTGATTTTTGCATTTTTAGGTGTAAAAATAAAAAAACCCATCCTAGTGGATCTGTGTGGTAAGGAAAAATGGGTAATCTATTCCTTAAAAAAAAATCTTGGAGATTATGTAATGCTTACTCTCAAACTTTTTGTTTATACAGTAGTGATATTCTTTGTTTCCCTCTTTATCTTTGGATTCTTATCTAATGACCCAGGACGTAATCCTGGGCGTGAGGAGTAAAAATCCAAATTTTTTTGGAATTTTCTCTTACAAATTGGATTTGTTTCGTACATTTATCTATGAGAAAATCCGGGGGTCAGAATTCCTTCCAATTCGAAAGTCCCAAATGATCCGAGGGGGCGGAAAGAGAGGGATTCGAACCCTCGGTACAAAAAAATTGTACAACGGATTAGCAATCCGCCGCTTTAGTCCACTCAGCCATCTCTCCCCGTTCCAAATCGAAAGGTTTCCGTGATATGACAGAGGCAAGAAATAACGATTGCAAAAAATCCTTCCTTTTTCTTTCAAAAGTCCATAAAAATTATATTGCCAATTCCATTTTAATTATATTCTTTTTTCTTAATGTTAATAAAAAAAAGAAGAAAATTCTTGTTTTTTCTTTCTAAAATTCGATATTGGCTGAGAAACAATCAGATAGATTTTCTCTTCAGCGGGCATTTTCATATAGGACTTGTTATAATAAAACAAGCAGGTTATATAAAAAATAAAAAACTCTTTTTTCGATTATTTATAAACAAAACAAAAAGGGTTCTTATCAAACCCACCATAAAATTGGAAAGAAAGATAAAGTAAGTAGACCTGACTCCTTGAATGATGCCTCTATCCACTATTCTGATATATAAATTCGATGTAGATGAAATTGTATAAGCGGATTTTTTGTATTTCCTTAGACTTAGACCGCGCAAGGCAAGAATTTTTCGCTATTTACGATTTCATATTCTTGTTACTAGATGTTCTATAGGAATAAGAAGAAATCGCAACTCCTTTCCGCTACACATAAAAATTGATTTCGAAAGTCAATTTTTTTTTTCAATATCTTTCTTTTTTTTTTTCAGAATCCCATTTTTGTTCTTCCACCCATGCAATAGAGAGCGAATGGGAAAAGAGGGGTTACTTTTATTTTCATTTTTCCTTAAAAGATAGGCTTTGAAATAGGAGTCATGGAATAATGCTGAATTCAAATGTTTATTTCTATAGTATAAGAAAAACTAATCGAATCAAATTCATGGATTTACCACGACCTCGGTTGTGACCCCATAGATAAAAATGCAAAATTTCTATCTTCGAGACCTTTGAAAAAGGGCATTGAACGAGAAAGAAATTGTCCACAGATAATCAAACTATCGTATGCCTTGGAAGTGATATGAGGTGCTCGGAAATGGTTGAAGTAATTGAATAGGAGGATCACTATGACTATAGCCCTTGGTAGAGTTACTAAAGAAGAAAATGATCTATTTGATATTATGGACGACTGGTTACGAAGGGACCGTTTCGTTTTTGTAGGATGGTCCGGCCTATTGCTCTTTCCTTGTGCTTATTTCGCTTTAGGGGGTTGGTTTACAGGGACAACTTTTGTAACTTCTTGGTATACCCATGGATTGGCTAGTTCCTATTTGGAAGGTTGTAATTTCTTAACCGCGGCAGTTTCCACCCCTGCCAATAGTTTAGCACACTCTTTGTTGCTACTATGGGGCCCGGAAGCGCAAGGGGATTTTACTCGTTGGTGTCAATTAGGCGGTCTGTGGACTTTTGTCGCTCTCCATGGGGCTTTTGCACTAATAGGTTTCATGTTACGTCAATTTGAACTTGCTCGGTCTGTTCAATTGCGGCCTTATAATGCAATTTCATTCTCTGCTCCAATCGCTGTTTTTGTTTCCGTATTCCTTATTTATCCACTGGGGCAATCTGGTTGGTTCTTTGCGCCGAGTTTTGGCGTA